TCGATTATGCAATCATAAAACTAAAGAAGAATACTTGCCTAAAATATATGATCCTCTCTTAAACGGATCCTATCGTGGAATAATTAAAAAATTTTATTTACCTTCAATCCTAAATGAAACTGCAGTCAAAAATTCGATAGAGACAAATTTTTTAAATAAACTCAATAAAGTTCATAGTATCCTTCTTTTTAAGGGTAAGGAACTTAATGTTCATAATTTTGAAGAATTGTACCAGAAATTGGAAGGGAAAATAGCTACATTGGAAGAGAAATTGGTCCAGAAATTGGACCAGAAATTGGAAGAGAAATTGGAAGAGAAATTGGGACAGAAAATATATACATTGGATCAAAAAGCATTAGCAAGAGAATTGAGTCTTTTAATCGATGAATTTGCTAAAGAATCAACATCAAATTGGAAAAGAATTTCTTTATTTCCGGAACAAAGACGAATTGATTCAGAAGATCCAGAAAAAGTTTTGAAATTTTTAATCGAAAGAGTCATAATTGATCCCATCATTCAAACAATATGCGATACAGCCATAATTCCTCCCATGGAAAAAACAACTCGAAAAAAATCGATTGGAATAAATAAAAAAGTCCCCCGATGGTCATACAGATTATTCAGCGAGGTAGAACAACTCGGAAAAACTGCAACAACGGAAGAGGGGGAAGAGTGGATAGTAGATCATCAAATTCGCTCGAGGAAAGCGAAACGTATGGTTCTTTTTACGCAGGGTCCAGAGAATGCCGCCCCAACTATGACGAAGCCTAATGAACTAGAAGAAGTGGATATGATAGATTATCCCTATGAAGCGGATTTTCGTCGAGACATAATCACAGGTTCTATGCGTGTTCAAAGACGTAAAACCCTTACGGGGAAAATGTTTCCCTTATATCCGTATTCCCCACTTTTTTTCGACAGAGTAGGATTTTCTTGGGATGTTCTTTTCGAACCATTCATATTATCAGTAATTGAGATTTCCGACCTAATACAAGACATTTTTAGAAAGGGTATAAAAGGAAGCGTAGCAAAAAGAATAAAGAGGTTGAAAAAACAAAAAAAAATGTACATGGAGGAAAACAAAAGCTACGAAGAAATTCAAAAAGAAGTCAATGAAATGGAAAAGGGGCGGGACGGGCAGACGGAAATGGAACGAATAGAAAGGACACGAGAAAAAATAGCAGACCTCTATGATATCCTTATTTATGCTCATGGAATAAGAGCTTTGATTTTACTAATTCAGTCGAGGCTTAGACAATCTATTGTATTACCTTCATTGATACTAGCTAAAAATATTGTCCGTTTCTTATTACGCCAAGAGCCCGAGTGGGGGCAGGATATAAGGGAGATGAATAGAGAAGTGTATGTTATATGCACCTATAATGGTATGCCAGTACTAAAACCAGGAAGAAACGGAATTTTTCCTCCAAACTGGGCCACAGAGGGTATACAAATAATGATACGATTTCCTTTCCGTCTGAAACCTTGGCACCGATCTAAGATACGACCTTCTCGTAGGGATCCAAATCCAAAGCAGGAAAGTCCTGCTGCTTTTTTAACGATTTGGGGACTGGAAACTGACCGTCCTTTTGGTTCTCCTCTCGTAGGACTTGGTATTTTGTTTTGTTATTATTTTGGACCCCCTTTGAAAAAACTCCAAAAAGCAATTCTAAAATGGAGTTTTCGAGTTCTAAAAAGTTTCAAAGAAAGAAAAAAATTATTGTTTCTAAAGGTCCAAAAAGAACCAAAAAAATGGAGAGAGGATTCGAGTGAAATAAAAAAAGATTCTATAATCAATAATCAGATTATTCATGAATCATCCATTCAAACCCGATCTATGGATTGGACAAATTATTCACTGACAGAAATAAAAATGAAAGATCTGACTGATAGAACAAGCACAATCAGAAATCAAATAGAAAGAATTACAAAAGACAAGAAAAATGGATTTCGAACTCTAAAGATAAATATTAGTCCTAACAAAACAAGTTATGGTGCTCAAAAATTAGCATCACTAAAAAATCTTTTTCAGATATTAAAAAGAAGAAATGATCGATTAATCCGTAAATCACATTTTTTTTTTAAATGGATCGTGGAAAGGATATACACGGATATCCTTCTAGAGAGCTTTCCATATATCATTAATCGTCTTACTAATAGTCTTTATAGGCCCATGATCATTATAAAACTTTTTCGTAAATTAAAAAAAAAATCTTTTTTTGATACAAAAGAGAAAAAGATAATTGAGCGTATTTCAACTATACAAAAAAAACTTTCACCTTCTCGTATTCGTCATAAGATTCAGACGAAGTCGGAGGTTTCTTTTAAATTATCCCTCGTGTCACAGGCCTATGTATTTTACAAATTATCACAAACCCAGGTTATTAACTTGTATAAGTTAGGATCTGTCCTTCAATATGACGGAGCATCTTTATTTCTTAAGAATGAAATAAAAGATTATTTTCGAAGACAAGGAATAATTTCTTCCGAATTAAAGCATAAGAAACTTCAGAATTCTGGAATGAATCAATGGAAAAATTGGTTAAAGAGTCATTATCCATACGATTTATCTGAGCTAAAATGGTCTAAATTAGTACCGCAAAAATGGCGAAATAGAGTCAATCAACATTGTAGGGTTGAAAATCCAAATTTAATCAAACGGGATTCATCTGAAAGAGAGGAAAAGGTTTCGTTATTGCTAAATAAAAACGATCATTTTCAAAAACTGTATAGATATGATCTTTTAGCATATCAATCGATTTATTATGAAGATAAGAAGGACTCATATAATTACAACATACATAAACCGAAATTTGTTGATATGGGGGGGAGTATCCCTATTACTAATTTTATAAGAAAAGATTATTTTATGTATATAAAAAATCCAGATAGAAAATTTTGTGATACGAAAGGTCTTTTTTATCTCAAAATTAATAAAGATAAAGAAATCAACCCATCCAAGGGTTTCTTTTCTTTTTTTGATTGGATGGGAATGAGTGAAGAAAGACTAAACCGTCCTGTATCGAAGCCGATACCTTGGTTATTCCCACAATTTGAGTTATTTTTTAATGTATATAAAATGAAACCCGGGTTTATACCAATTCATTCACTTATTTTTCATTTTAATGAAGATGTTAGTGAAGATGTTAGTCAAAATAAAAATCTCACGAAAAATCAACCCCAAAGCATTTGGACTTGGGAAATCGACTTAGATGCGTTCATGAAAGGATCTTTTGCTTTGCAATTGAAATGGCTGCTGAGTCCTTTGACTATCGAATTATTCGATTATGCGCTGTCCGTACTTGAATGGGAAAAGGAAAGCAGAATGACAACAAAGTTTGGTTTCGGCTTTATTAAGAAGGAGGAGTTCACTCTGGATCCAATGCTAATCCGGGATTTGAATCTTTCAAAAATCCTAAAAGAGGGAATATTTATTATCGAACCAGTTCGTATACCTGTAAAACATAATGTAGAATTGATTATGTATCAAACCATAAGGATTTCTTTGGTTCATGAGATTAAACAAAAAAATAATCAAAAAAGATACAGAGAAAATATGGATAAGAATCATTTTGAGGAATCGATTGCAAGACATCAAATGATGACGAAAAATAGAAACAAAAATCATTATGATTTGCTTGTTCCTGAAAATATTTTCTCGTCTAGACGGCGTAGAGAATTGAGAATTCTAAGTTGTTTCAATTCAAGGAATAGTAATTGTGTGGATAAAAATGCAGTATTTTGCAATGGGAACAAGGTAAAAACCTGTGGTCAATTTTTGGATGAAAGCAAAGATCTTGATAGAGAGAAAATGAAATTAATGAAATTCTTTCTTTGGCCCAATTATCGATTAGAAGATTTAGCTTGTATGAATCGCTATTGGTTTGATACTAATAATGGTAGTCGTTTCAGTATGTTAAGGATACATATGTATCCACGATTGAAAATTGATTGATGATACAATTGTCTTCCCCTACGATATATATATCGGGTGGATAAATAGCTGCGCACATGCCTTGTCTTACATCCTTTTTTGATACATGAATACTAATTCAATGACGTATCAATTAGATCATAAAATGAATCAATAAGGAAATTAGGATTGATTCTTGTGTATACTAGATCAAAATACCTCGCATTATTATTACTGATCAGTCAAATTCATATTCGTAAAATAAAAAGAGTAAATTAATAAAAAAATTGACGCATACGAAGTTATATATATATGGATTTATAAAGTTATGGCAAAAAATTCATTCATGTCAGTTATTTCGCAAGAAGAAAAGAAGGGATCTGTTGAGTTTCAAGTATTCTGTTTCACCAATAAAATACGGAGACTTAGCTCACATTTGGAATTACACAAAAAAGACTATTCATCTCAGAGAGGGCTACGGAAAATTTTGGGAAAACGTCAACGACTTCTGACTTATTTTTCAAAAAAAAATAGAGTGCGTTATAAAGAATTAATCAGTCAATTGAATATTCGAGCGATAAAAAAACGTTAATTTGAACAATTATTTTCTTTGATTTATTCGATCTTCAATTTGGATGAACTTCTTTTCGTTTTCAGCAATTCATGGAAGAAGAAATACGGAAAAAACTTATGACTGGACCAGTTACAAGAAAAGATCTAATGATAGTAAATATGGGACCTCACCACCCATCAATGCATGGCGTTCTTCGACTCATTGTTACTTTAGATGGCGAAGATGTTATTGACTGTGAACCGATAATAGGTTATTTGCACAGAGGAATGGAAAAAATTGCGGAAAACCGAACAATTATACAATATTTGCCTTATGTAACACGTTGGGATTATTTAGCTACTATGTTTACAGAAGCAATAACTATAAATGCACCAGAACAATTAGGAAATATTCAAGTACCTAAAAGGGCTAGCTATATCCGAGTTATTATGTTGGAGTTGAGTCGTATAGCTTCTCATTTATTATGGCTTGGACCTTTTATGGCGGATATTGGCGCACAGACCCCCTTCTTCTACATTTTCAGAGAAAGAGAATTGATATATGATCTATTCGAAGCTGCCACTGGCATGAGAATGATGCATAATTTTTTTCGTATCGGAGGAGTCGCTGCCGATTTACCTTACGGCTGGATAGATAAATGTTTGGATTTCTGTGAGTATTTTTTAACAGCAATTGCTGAATATCAAAAGCTTATTACGCGAAATCCTATTTTTTTAGAACGAGTTGAAGGGGTGGGCATTATTGGCGGAGAAGAGGCAATAAATTGGGGGTTGTCAGGACCGATGTTACGGGCTTCCGGAATACAATGGGATCTTCGTAAAGTTGATCATTATGAATGTTATGAAGAATTTGATTGGGAAGTTCAATGGCAGAAGGAGGGCGATTCATTAGCTCGTTATTTAATCCGAATTGGCGAAATGGTGGAATCTGTAAAAATTATTCAGCAAGCTCTAGAAGGAATTCCGGGAGGCCCCTATGAGAATTTAGAAATCCGACGCTTTAACAGAGTAAGAGATCCTGAATGGAATAATTTTGAATATCGATTCATTAGTAAAAAACCGGCTCCCACGTTTGAGTTATCGAGACAAGAACTTTATGTAAGAGTCGAAGCCCCAAAGGGCGAATTGGGAATTTATTTGATAGGAGATCAGAGTGCTTTTCCATGGAGATGGAAAATTCGCCCGCCGGGTTTTATCAATTTGCAAATTCTTCCTCAGTTAGTTAAAAGAATGAAATTGGCCGATATTATGACAATACTAGGTAGTATAGATATCATTATGGGAGAAATTGATCGTTGAAATGATAATTGATACAACAGGAGTACAAGCTATCAATTCTTTTTCTATATTAGAATTCTTAAAAGAAGTCTATGGGACTATATGGATGCTTGTACCTATATTGATTCTTATTTTGGGAATCACAATAGGTGTACTAGTAATTGTGTGGTTAGAAAGAGAAATATCCGCAGGGATACAACAACGTATTGGACCTGAATACGCCGGCCCTTTGGGAATTCTTCAAGCTCTAGCAGATGGAACAAAACTACTTTTCAAAGAGAACCTTCTTCCATCAAGAGGCGATATGGGTTTATTTAGTGTTGGACCCTCCATAGCAGTCATATCAATTTTACTAAGTTATTCGGTAATTCCTTTTAGCTATCGACTTATTCTAGTCGATCTCAGTAATGGTGTTTTTTTATGGATCGCCATTTCAAGTATTGCTCCCATTGGACTTCTTATGTCAGGATATGGATCAAATAATAAATATTCCTTTTTAGGCGGTCTACGGGCTGCTGCCCAATCTATTAGTTATGAAATACCATTAACTCTTTGCGTGTTATCAATATCTCTACGTGTGATTCGTTGAGACATCAAATTTCCACAATTTTTTCTTTCGAGAGTTTTCTAAGAATGAACTAAAATACATTGACTAGATAACTTTCTTTTTTATTCAACCTTCGGGTTGATGAACTAAACCAGATAGTTAGGTGAGTGAAAGAAAACAGCTTCGAAATTCGCAGTAAAAAGCTTGAGTCTCATTTCCTATGTACAAGAATTCCGCCAAAGTTAATATAAGTAAATAGAAGCAGTAAAGAAAAACTATTTACCCCAAGACTGGTTGATTAGTTATCATGGCTTGAAGCGGGTTAAACAGACAGATCCATTCTTTGGAGTTCGTGCTATCGTTTCTATCTATTACTATATATGATACGAATTGTCGAAAAGATTGAGTAAAACTGAGTGGATGGTTAGGAACACCAAGGTACACAAAGGATTAGTAATAGAGATTTTCTAAGTTATCGGAAAAAAATTCCACATAAACGAAATACTAATTGGGGCTTTAAATTAGTAGAAATGATCAAGTAGTACTCCCCAGAATTCCGATCCAGAGTATGCTGCTATCCACCGATAAAGTGAATGACTATCAGGAACGAAGTAATCCTTTACTTCCTTTTTTAGCAAAACAAAAGAACAAAAAATAGAAAGAATGTGATTGCAAAATTTTTTCTTATTCTTACTTTACTATAACACTATAACTATATTATTATCCTTGCTTTACTATAACTATATTACGATTCAGAAAGTTACACTTCATATCATGCTTCATGTTAATTTCTTTTCGTAATAAAAAAGGATAGGGTGAGATATCTATTAATATTTCTAAAAAGAGTCTTTTCTGAAGGGTTTAAATTAAGTCTCAACAAAAAAACTGAAAATAAATCAAATTGAAAATAAATCAAATACAAATATATATTAAATATTAATTTAATATTAATTTAATAAAAAAATGTAAAGGATGAGATCAATTCAGAAGCCTTTTAGTATAGCAGACAGAATTCCATTGGTCTAATTCGGAACCTTTCGATTACTTTTGATTCTATCTATCCTACAAAAATTTCAAAATGAAAAATATCGAAGCAGTCCTGAGATTTATGTGGGACCCTCGAGGAGCCGTATGAGGTGAAAATCTCATGTACGGTTCTGTAATAGCGATGATAACTGTGATCTTATCACCGACTAGAATTGTCTAACAGTTTAAGTACAGTTGATATAATTGAAGCACAGTCCAAATATGGTTTGTGGGGGTGGAATTTGTGGCGCCAACCTATAGGATTTCTCGTTTTTATAATTTCTTCTCTAGCCGAATGTGAAAGATTACCTTTTGATTTACCAGAAGCAGAGGAAGAATTAGTAGCAGGTTATCAAACAGAATATTCAGGTATTAAATTCGGTTTATTTTATGTTGCTTCCTATCTAAATCTACTAGTTTCTTCATTATTTGTAACAGTTCTTTACTTGGGAGGCTGGAATCTCTCTATTCCATACATATTCGTTCCTGACCTATTTGGAATAAATGCAAGGGATGGAGTCTTTGGAACAACAATTGGTATTTTCATTACACTAGGGAAAACTTTTTTGTTCTTGTTCATTTCTATCACAACAAGATGGACCTTACCTAGACTAAGAATGGATCAATTATTAAATCTTGGATGGAAATTTCTTTTACCTATTTCTTTAGGGAATTTATTATTAACAACTTCTTCCCAACTCCTTTCACTATAATATAAGCAAAATAGACTTTTTTTTATTCCCTAGTAACTAGATTGATAACTTGTCCCAAACAAGAGAAAGAAACAAACAAAAAATTTTTATCGATATTTAGGATATGTTCCCTATGGTAACTGGGTTCCTGAATTATGGGCAACAAACAGTACGAGCGGCTAGGTACATTGGTCAAGGTTTTCTGATTACCTTATCCCATGCGAATCGTTTACCTGTAACTATTCAATACCCTTATGAAAAATTGATCACATCAGAACGTTTTCGTGGTCGAATCCACTTTGAATTCGATAAATGCATTGCTTGTGAGGTATGTGTTCGGGTATGTCCTATAGATCTACCTGTTGTAGATTGGAAATTGGAAACTGATATTCGAAAGAAACGATTGCTTAATTACAGTATTGATTTCGGAATCTGTATATTTTGTGGTAATTGCGTTGAGTATTGCCCAACAAATTGTTTATCAATGACTGAAGAATATGAGCTTTCTACGTATGATCGTCATGAATTAAATTATAATCAAATTGCTTTAGGCCGTTTACCAATATCAATAATTGACGATTACACAGTTCGAACTATCTTGAATTGGTCTCAATTCAATAAAAAAGAAATACCTTGATAAATTCAAGAACCTTTTTTTCTTACTAAGGATATAAATTTAACAGGGTTGGTTTTTCTTTGTGAATGACTAAACTCAAAATAACAACTATTGATCTAGTTGATTCATGAAAATTGTGGATTTACTTGGAAATCTTTTTTAATGTAATGATTTCAACTAGATTCGAACTAGCCTTTCAGATAAAGAATGTGATTTGTACACTAACTGTACCTACATCAATTCGCATCCATTAGAATCGCATTCAACTAGGAACGTGTCTTAAATAGATCAACTTAACTTATCCTGGTCAGTTCAATAAGATCATGAAAGAGTCTTATTTTTTATATCTTTTTTTCATCGAATGGATTTACCTGGACCAATACATGATTTTCTTTTAGTCTTTCTGGGATCAGGTCTTATATTAGGAGGCCTAGGAGTGATATTATTTACCAATCCCATTTTTTCCGCCTTTTCGTTGGGATTGGTTCTTGTTTGTATATCTTTATTCTATATTCTAGCAAACTCTCAGTTTGTAGCTTCTGCACAACTCCTTATTTACGTAGGAGCTATAAATGTTTTAATCATATTTGCTGTAATGTTCATCAGCGGGTTAGAATATGACAAGAATTTTCGTCTTTGGACTCTTGGAGACGGAATTACTTTGTTAGTTTGTACCAGTATTTTTTTTTTATTAGTTACTACTATTCTAAATACGTCATGGTACGGAATTATTTGGACTACAAAATTAAACCAGATTATAGAACAAGATTTGATAAATAATAGTCAACAAATTGGAATTCATTTATCAACCGATTTTTTTCTCCCATTTGAACTCATTTCAATAATTCTTTTAGTTGCTTTGATCGGTGCAATTGCCGTGGCCCGTCAATAAGATTAAAAATCTTTAAAAGCGCCATTCCAAATCAAACTTTATTCTATTTCTCGTTTATCGTATCCATTTCAATTCAATTAGAATTGAATTGATGTATAATATAAAATAGAAATGTCAATCTATTACTAACATACTTCTTTGCTCTGTATTTGTTTGTTATATTCGAGTGAATGATATTTTTGTTCCTATTGAAATGAATCAAGATTGATAAGGAGTTGCTCAATGATGCTCGAACATGTACTTGTTTTGAGTGCCTATTTATTTTCTATCGGTATCTATGGATTAATCACAAGCCGAAATTTAGTTCGAGCTCTTATGTGTCTTGAGCTTATATTGAATGCGGTTAATCTTAATTTCGTAACATTTTCTGACTTTTTTGATAGTCGTCAACTAAAAGGAAACATTTTCTCCATTTTTGTTATCGCTATTGCAGCCGCTGAAGCAGCTATTGGACCGGCTATTGTTTCGGCAATTTATCGTAACAGAAAATCAACTCGTATTAATCAATCGAATTTACTGAATAAGTAGTATTAATATTATTTTGATAGAAATTTGAAGAGTTATCAATTCAAATTCAATTACTGGGTATGTAGAATCTTCAAAAATCTAAAAAATCAAAGTATTTTGGACCTCCTTTCTAAACCGACCCAGAAATAAGTTGATTCGACAAATTCTGGTGAATCATCGATTCGTCTGGTTTTTGCATATGTAATTCATTTACATACAATACAGGGTTATACTAGATCGAAATTAATGAGATTCAAAAAAAAGGTATAGATCCAATGTCACATTCAGTAAAGATTTATGATACATGTATAGGATGTACTCAATGTGTCCGAGCCTGCCCCACAGATGTATTAGAAATGATACCTTGGGACGGGTGTAAAGCTAAACAAATAGCTTCCGCTCCAAGAACAGAGGACTGTGTTGGTTGTAAGAGATGTGAATCCGCCTGTCCAACCGATTTTTTGAGTGTTCGAGTTTATTTATGGCATGAAACAACTCGCAGTATGGGTCTAGCTTATTGATACGTTCCAGAAAACTCCACTTGAATCCTTTTTCTTTTTGTTTACCGACAAAAACCCGCGCTCGAAATGAAGTATATCTTATTTTGTTTCGAGTACGGGTTTTTTAGTCCAAGTGTATTTTGTCTTTACCACGAATTATTTTCCTTGGTTAACTTTAATTGTAGTTTTGCCTATATTTGCGGGTTCATTCATTTTCTTTCTCCCTCATAGGGGTAATAAGGTAATTAGGTGGTATACTTTGTGTATATGTATAGTAGAATTCCTCCTAACAATTTATGTATTCTGTTATCATTTCCAACCAGACGATCCATTAATACAATTGGCCGAAGATTATAACTGGATTCGCTTTTTTGATTTCCACTGGAGGTTGGGAATAGACGGACTTTCTATAGGACCCGTTTTACTGACGGGATTCATCACGACTTTAGCTACTTTAGCAGCTTGGCCAGTTACTCGGGATTCCCGATTATTCCATTTCTTGATGTTAGCAATGTATAGTGGTCAAATAGGATTATTTTCTTCTCGAGACCTTTTACTTTTTTTTCTAATGTGGGAATTAGAATTAATTCCCGTTTATCTACTTTTATCCATATGGGGAGGAAAGAAACGTCTATACTCAGCTACAAAGTTTATTTTGTACACTGCAGGGGGTTCCGTTTTTCTGTTAATGGGAGTTTTGGGTATAGGGTTATATGGTTCTAATGAACCAACATTAAATTTGGAAACGTTAGTTAATCAATCGTATCCTGTGGGATTAGAAATAATATTCTATATTGGATTTCTTATTGCTTTTGCTGTCAAATCGCCGATTATACCTCTCCATACATGGTTACCGGATACCCATGGAGAAGCACATTATAGTACTTGTATGCTTTTAGCCGGAATCCTATTAAAAATGGGAGCATATGGATTGGTTCGGATCAATGTGGAATTATTACCTCACGCGCATTCTATATTTTCTCCTTGGTTGATGATAGTGGGCACAATACAAATAATCTATGCAGCTTCAGCATCTCCGGGACAACGTAATTTAAAGAAAAGAATAGCATATTCCTCTGTATCTCATATGGGTTTCATAATTATAGGAATTAGTTCTATAACTGATACGGGATTCAACGGAGCCATTTTACAAATAATCTCTCATGGATTTATTGGTGCTGCACTTTTTTTCCTAGCAGGAACGAGTTATGATAGAATACGTCTTGTTTATCTCGACGAAATTGGTGGAATAGCCGTTTCAATGCCAAAAATATTCACACTTTTCAGTACTTTTTCGATGGCTTCCCTTGCGTTACCGGGCATGAGTGGTTTTTTTGCCGAATTAATAGTATTTTTTGGAATAATTACCAGCCCAAAAATTTTTTTAATGCCAAAAGTCCTAATTACTTTTGGCATGGCAATTGGAATGATATTAACTCCTATTTATTTATTATCTATGTTACGTCAAATGTTCTATGGATACAAGTTATTAAATAGTGCAAACTCTTCGTTTTTTGATTCGGGTCCGCGAGAGTTATTTGTTTCACTCGCTATCTTTCTGCCAGTAATAGGTATTGGCATTTACCCAGATTTCGTTCTCTCACTATCAGTTGAGAAGGTAGAAGCTGTTCTATCTAATTTTTTTTATAGATAGTTTTAAACGGAAACTTTCTTTTTTACGTAACGCACAAAAAAACGAATTTTAAATTTTTATTTTTAAATTATAATTTAAATAGGATAGTTTGACGTTTGTGAGAACCATTTGAATCACTATACTACTTGATTGAAATGGTTCTCGACGAGACTTGCTTATTTTTATATGGATAGGGAATATACCCTGTCCTGTGGTTTTATTCGACAGGTTAGGTCCTTTCTTTAATTCAATTTAGGTGCTTTTTAATAGAAATGAACCATAACTATGTAATCCTATTCCTAATAGATTGACCCCAAAATAGCATATCCAAATTATAAGAAATCCTATAGAAGCCACAATTGCAGAATTTTCACTTTTCAAATTGATATTTATTTTAATATGTAAATAAATCGCGAATATGGTCCAAGTAATAAATGCCCAAGTTTCCTTTGGGTCCCAATTCCAATATGATCCCCATGCTTCATTAGCCCATACTGCTCCTGAAAGGATACCTATGGTTAAAAAGATAAATCCTAGACTAATAACACGGGAACTCCAATGATCTAATTGTTCAATTAACTGGGACCTATAATAATTACTAAGAGAAAAAAGATAAGTGCTTTGTAAAATATTGTTTTCTTTGTTCATGTATTGGATCTTCCCGAAGAACAAAGACTCGTTTAATAAAAATGGTTTTTTACCAAAAAGACTTATATTGTTTTGAAATGTAATGACTAGAAGGGCTACTGATAATAATGATCCACATAAAAGGGCTGCATAGGCCAATATCATCATACTTACATGCATCATTAACCACTGGGATTGGAGAGCGGGTACTAATATTGTGGATTGCTTCATTTGAGCTAGAAAGCCTGAAGTAGCAAAGCCTTGGGTAAAAATAGCACCGGGCGCTGTTATTGCACTTAAATTTTTTTTATGTTTTTTAAAATAAGGAATCATATGAATAATATAAAAACTCCACGAAAGGAAGATTAATGATTCATATAAATCACTTAATGGGAAATGCCCCGAATAAATCCAACGAATACCTAATAATCCTGTTAGACAGGAAAAAGTAAGTATCATACCCCTTTCTAATGAATCATCTAGTTCGACTATTTCGTTGACTACTAAAGTTATTAAATGAATTGTAATTACAATTGAAACGATTGAAAAGGAAATATGATTGAAAAGGTGCTCTAAAGTCAAAAATATCATAAGAATATATATATATAAAGATAAAGAAAAGAGATCCCTCACTTACAAATAGAAATTCAGAATGAAATTCATCTCATTGTGATTATTATTCATTCTAGGGCTATTAGATTCCTTTTTCGAATTTGTAAAAAAATGTGCCGCTACTCGGACTCGAACCGAGATGCTTTAGCACTGCTTCCTAAGAGCAGCGTGTCTACCAATTTCACCATAGCGGCTTGTTTGAAATCATAATAGCCTATTTATCTTTAATCGTCGAGATTGAAAGAGTCAATTCAATGGCGATATTTTTATAAAACATAAAAAAATGTTGAATAAAGACAATCGTAATTTGAATGTTCAATAAGAATCCTTTTTGGGGTTAGTGTCAGTTATAGTCAATAAGATTTCCTATAGTTTCTGTTTTCTTGAAATTGAAGTAACTATACAAATCCGCTATCTAGTAAGGATCCCTTTTTGACTAAATATATTTTGTTTGCTTTTCCATAGATATAAAAACCACTTTAATTTTCTATTGGGACCAGTCGGTTGATGGGGAAAGTAAGAATCCCCATCCCAGAAATGCTAAAATATACTAAAAAAAAAGAAGGATAGTGAAATCCTCTAGTTTTCAAACAAAAAAGTCCCGTATACAGACAGACGTATTTTGAGTTTACATATCATAAGAGAAAAGCAAGGTCTATTTCATGTTGATCAGGTCAAAAAAAAAAACATTAATGAATACAAAGCATTCATTCTATATTTAAAATTTAGATGATTTCTTTTTTTTTCTATTTTTTTATGAATATAAATGATAAAGAAAATTTTGTAGAAGTTTTTTTTGAGTCAGCTCAATTCAGATTATTCTAACGTTTGATTACTTATTTTTCGTATAAAAAAACTTTTTGAATTCCCGGTAGAAAGAGATTTCGCTAATGAAAAAGCTTTTAATGCTGCCGAATATCCTTTTCTTTTCCAAATATTTTTACGAATACGCTTTTTGGAAATTGAAGTACGTTTTTTTGGAACTGCCATTCAAAAATGAATAGGTTATTCATTGTTATAGTTGTATGTGAAAGACATCTATTATGCAAAGCAAAGTAATCTTTCTGTCCTATTTTTATATTTAGTTATAGACTATGTTTTTTTAAAAAATAAATATCTCAAAAAAAACTAGAAATATAGGAAAATTACATATTTTTCTTATTCAAATTTCTATTTATAGAATACGATGTACCATAAAAAAGAAAATCAAGAAGCAAACTTTCGACTTCTATTTCTGTTTATTTTTGTTATGTGACTTTTGTATTTCATATTTGATTTATATGTCATATAATAAACACATCGAAGGGTTTAATTTTGGAATAGTTAAGTAAGCTATTCGTACCTAATTACCTAATAGAAAACTTGATTCTTTTTAAGAAATATATGGTTTTTTGAATTGAAATGAGACTAGTTATTTAGTTAAAGTGGACATGATTTGATATGTTTTTCTCATTTTTTTTTTTATTTTATGTTATGTAAAGTCGAAAGTAAAGTCTTGGCTAGCATAGAAAAATCAAAATATTCTTTTTTTTGTAATAGAAGACAATCAATCAAAGAGTTTTGCAGAGACCTAATAACTGATTCCGAATAAAAAAGTTAAATAGTTCCTAGTTTTTGACTTCACTTAGGTTATGAATTTTATTAGATCTTGTGATTCATATCAGTATCAGACTTACGTACTTTTTTGTTTGGCCTAATTTTTTATAATTTTTCTATCTATGGATTTATCAAAATAATAATGAAAAGTATAAATTTTGGATATTCTCTATATTCATAGGTTTCAATAGTTTAATTAATAACTATTTGGTCATTTGACCAATTAGAACTTCTTGAGTTGAATATTAATAAAATGCTTATTCTAATAATTTCGATTTCGAATAGAAAAAATTCTATTATCGCATATCTTAATTTTTTTTACTGACCTCTTTCGAAAGAGGTAAGAGCCGGTGAATCGAAAATCAAATTTTATTTTTTATGAAACATATATACCAATATGCATGGATCATACCTTTTATTCCACTTACAGTTCCTTTGTTAATTGGAACGGGACTTCTTCTTTTTCCGAAGACAACAAAAAATCTTCGGCGTATGTGGGCTTTTCCTAGTATTTTGTTGTTAAGTATAGTTATGATTTTTTCAATGAAATTGTCTATTCAGCAAATAAATAGCAGTTCTATCTATCAATCTGTATGGTCTTGGACCATCAATAATGATTTTTCTTTAGAGTTCGGTTACTTGGTTGATCCACTTACTTCTATTATGTCAATGTTAATCACTACTGTTAGTATTCTAGTTCTTATTTATAGTGACAATTATATGTCTCATGATCAAGGATATTTGAGATTCTTTGCTTATCTGAGTTTTTTCAATACTTCTATGCTTGGCTTAGTTACTAGTTCGAATTTAATACAAATTTATATTTTTTGGGAATTAGTTGGAATGTGTTCGTACCTATTAATAGGTTTTTGGTTTACACGACCTGTTGCAGCAAATGCTTGCCAAAAAGCGTTTGTGACTAATCGTGTAGGGGATTTTGGTTTATTATTAGGAATTTTAGGTCTTTATTGGCTAACAGGCAGTTTTGAATTTCGAGATTTGTTTGAAATATTCAATACCTTGATTTATAATAATGAAATCCATTTTTTAGTTGGAACTTTATGTACTTTCTTATTATTTGCTGGTGCAGTTGCCAAATCCGCCCAATTCCCCCTTCATGTATGGTTACCTGATGCTATGGAGGGGCCTACTCCTATTTCGGCTCTTATACATGCTGCCACTATGGTAGCTGCGGGGATTTTTCTTGTCGCTCGACTTTTTCCTCTTTTGATAGTCATCCCCTCCATACTACATCTAATCGCGTTAATAGGTATAATAACAGTACTTTTAGGAGCTACTTTAGCTCTTGCCCAAAAAGACATTAAGCGAAGTTTAGCTTATTCTACAATGTCTCAATTGGGGTATATGATGTTAGCTCTAGGTATGGGGTCTTATCGAGCTGCTTTATTTCATTTGATTACTCATGCTTACTCAAAAGCATTATTGTTTTTAGGATCTGGATCCATTATTCATTCTATGGAAGCTATTGTTGGGTATTCTCCAGATAAAAGCCAGAATATGGTTTTTATGGGGGGTTTAAAAAAACATGTGCCAATCACAAAAACTTCTTTTTTATTAGGTACACTTTCTCTTTCTGGGATTCCGCCCCTTGCTTGTTTTTGGTCCAAAGATGAAATTCTTAGTGATACTTGGTTGTATTCACCAATTTTCGCAATTATATCCTGGGCTACAGCAGGATTAACCGCATTTTATATGTTTCGCATCTATTTACTTACGTTTGAGGGTCATTTAAACGTTCATTTTCAAAATTATAATGGAAAAAAAAGTAGTTCCTTCTATTCAATATCCTTATGGGGTCAAGAAGGACTGAAACCTATTAACAAAAATTTTCGTTTATTCACTTTGTTACCAATAAAAAATAACGAAAGTTTTTCTAAGAACCCGCACGAAAATAAAAAAAAAAAGATGCGATCCTTTCTTATTATTAATAATTGTGGCAATAAAAAAATTGCGTCATATCCTCACGAATCGGGTAATACGATGTTATTCCCTCTACTTGTATTGATTTTATTTACTTTGTTCATAGGATTCCTAGGAATTCCTTTCAATCAAGAAGGTATAGATTTAGATCTATTGTCCAAATGGTTAACTCCGTCTGTAAACCTTTTACATCCAAAATTGAATAATCAAAATTCTTTTGATTGGTCTGAATTTGTGATAAATGCAACCCTTTCGGTTAGTATAGCTTATTCTGGAATAGTTATAGCGTCTTTTTTATATAAACCCATTTATTCGTCCTTACAAAATTTTGTCTTAATTAATTATTTTGCTAAAAGGCATCCAAATAGGGTTTTTTCGGACAAAATACAAAATGTAATATATGATTGGGCCCATCATCGTGGTTACATAGATGCTTTTTATACAACATACGTAATTCGGAGTGTAAGAGGATTGTCCGAACTAGTTAATTTTTTTGACAGACGAGTAATTGATGGAATTCCAAATGGATTAGGTGTTGCAAGTTTTTTTGTAGGAGAAGGTCTCAAGTATGTAGGGGGGGGGCGCATTTCTTCTTATCTTTTTTTTTCTTTATTTTATGCGTCAATTTTTTTATTAATTTACTCTTTTTATTTTACGAATATGAATTTGACTGATCAGTAATAATAATGCGAGGTATTTTGATCTAGTATACACAAGAATCAATCCTAATTTCCTTATTGATTCATTTTATGATCTAATTGATACGTCATTGAATTAGTATTCATGTATCAAAAAAGGATGTAAGACAAGGCATGTGCGCAGCTATTTATCCACCCGATATATATATCGTAGGGGAAGACAATTGTATCATCAATCAATTTTCAATCGTGGATACATATGTATCCTTAACATACTGAAACGACTACCATTATTAGTATCAAACCAATAGCGATTCATACAAGCTAAATCTTCTAATCGATAATTGGGCCAAAGAAAGAATTTCATTAATTTCATTTTCTCTCTATCAAGATCTTTGCTTTCATCCAAAAATTGACCACAGGTTTTTACCTTGTTCCCATTGCAAAATACTGCATTTTTATCCACACAATTACTATTCCTTGAATTGAAACAACTTAGAATTCTCAATTCTCTACGCCGTCTAGACGAGAAAATATTTTCAGGAACAAGCAAATCATAATGATTTTTGTTTCTATTTTTCGTCATCATTTGATGTCTTGCAATCGATTCCTCAAAATGATTCTTATCCATATTTTCTCTGTATCTTTTTTGATTATTTTTTTGTTTAATCTCATGAACCAAAGAAATCCTTATGGTTTGATACATAATCAATTCTACATTATGTTTTACAGGTATACGAACTGGTTCGATAATAAATATTCCCTCTTTTAGGATTTTTGAAAGATTCAAATCCCGGATTAGCATTGGATCCAGAGTGAACTCCTCCTTCTTAATAAAGCCGAAACCAAACTTTGTTGTCATTCTGCTTTCCTTTTCCCATTCAAGTACGGACAGCGCATAATCGAATAATTCGATAGTCAAAGGACTCAGCAGCCATTTCAATTGCAAAGCAAAAGATCCTTTCATGAACGCATCTAAGTCGATTTCCCAAGTCCAAATGCTTTGGGGTTGATTTTTCGTGAGATTTTTATTTTGACTAACATCTTCACTAACATCTTCATTAAAATGAAAAATAAGTGAATGAATTGGTATAAACCCGGGTTTCATTTTATATACATTAAAAAATAACTCAAATTGTGGGAATAACCAAGGTATCGGCTTCGATACAGGACGGTTTAGTCTTTCTTCACTCATTCCCATCCAATCAAAAAAAGAAAAGAAACCCTTGGATGGGTTGATTTCTTTATCTTTATTAATTTTGAGATAAAAAAGACCTTTCGTATCACAAAATTTTCTATCTGGATTTTTTATATACATAAAATAATCTTTTCTTATAAAATTAGTAATAGGGATACTCCCCCCCATATCAACAAATTTCGGTTTATGTATGTTGTAATTATATGAGTCCTTCTTATCTTCATAATAAATCGATTGATATGCTAAAAGATCATATCTATACAGTTTTTGAAAATGATCGTTTTTATTTAGCAATAACGAAACCTTTTCCTCTCTTTCAGATGAATCCCGTTTGATTAAATTTGGATTTTCAACCCTACAATGTTGATTGACTCTATTTCGCCATTTTTGCGGTACTAATTTAGACCATTTTAGCTCAGATAAATCGTATGGATAATGACTCTTTAACCAATTTTTCCATTGATTCATTCCAGAATTCTGAAGTTTCTTATGCTTTAATTCGGAAGAAATTATTCCTTGTCTTCGAAAATAATCTTTTATTTCATTCTTAAGAAATAAAGATGCTCCGTCATATTGAAGGACAGATCCTAACTTATACAAGTTAATAACCTGGGTTTGTGATAATTTGTAAAATACATAGGCCTGTGACACGAGGGATAATTTAAAAGAAACCTCCGACTTCGTCTGAATCTTATGACGAATACGAGAAGGTGAAAGTTTTTTTTGTATAGTTGAAATACGCTCAATTATCTTTTTCTCTTTTGTATCAAAAAAAGATTTTTTTTTTAATTTACGAAAAAGTTTTATAATGATCATGGGCCTATAAAGACTATTAGTAAGACGATTAATGATATATGGAAAGCTCTCTAGAAGGATATCCGTGTATATCCTTTCCACGATCCATTTAAAAAAAAAATGTGATTTACGGATTAATCGATCATTTCTTCTTTTTAATATCTGAAAAAGATTTTTTAGTGATGCTAATTTTTGAGCACCATAACTTGTTTTGTTAGGACTAATATTTATCTTTAGAGTTCGAAATCCATTTTTCTTGTCTTTTGTAATTCTTTCTATTTGATTTCTGATTGTGCTTGTTCTATCAGTCAGATCTTTCATTTTTATTTCTGTCAGTGAATAATTTGTCCAATCCATAGATCGGGTTTGAATGGATGATTCATGAATAATCTGATTATTGATTATAGAATCTTTTTTTATTTCACTCGAATCCTCTCTCCATTTTTTTGGTTCTTTTTGGACCTTTAGAAACAATAATTTTTTTCTTTCTTTGAAACTTTTTAGAACTCGAAAACTCCATTTTAGAATTGCTTTTTGGAGTTTTTTCAAAGGGGGTCCAAAATAATAACAAAACAAAATACCAAGTCCTACGAGAGGAGAACCAAAAGGACGGTCAGTTTCCAGTCCCCAAATCGTTAAAAAAGCAGCAGGACTTTCCTGCTTTGGATTTGGATCCCTACGAGAAGGTCGTATCTTAGATCGGTGCCAAGGTTTCAGACGGAAAGGAAATCGTATCATTATTTGTATACCCTCTGTGGCCCAGTTTGGAGGAAAAATTCCGTTTCTTCCTGGTTTTAGTACTGGCATACCATTATAGGTGCATATAACATACACTTCTCTATTCATCTCCCTTATATCCTGCCCCCACTCGGGCTCTTGGCGTAATAAGAAACGGACAATATTTTTAGCTAGTATCAATGAAGGTAATACAATAGATTGTCTAAGCCTCGACTGAATTAGTAAAATCAAAGCTCTTATTCCATGAGCATAAATAAGGATATCATAGAGGTCTGCTATTTTTTCTCGTGTCCTTTCTATTCGTTCCATTTCCGTCTGCCCGTCCCGCCCCTTTTCCATTTCATTGACTTCTTTTTGAATTTCTTCGTAGCTTTTGTTTTCCTCCATGTACATTTTTTTTTGTTTTTTCAACCTCTTTATTCTTTTTGCTACGCTTCCTTTTATACCCTTTCTAAAAATGTCTTGTATTAGGTCGGAAATCTCAATTACTGATAATATGAATGGTTCGAAAAGAACATCCCAAGAAAATCCTACTCTGTCGAAAAAAAGTGGGGAATACGGATATAAGGGAAACATTTTCCCCGTAAGGGTTTTACGTCTTTGAACACGCATAGAACCTGTGATTATGTCTCGACGAAAATCCGCTTCATAGGGATAATCTATCATATCCACTTCTTCTAGTTCATTAGGCTTCGTCATAGTTGGGGCGGCATTCTCTGGACCCTGCGTAAAAAGAACCATACGTTTCGCTTTCCTCGAGCGAATTTGATGATCTACTATCCACTCTTCCCCCTCTTCCGTTGTTGCAGTTTTTCCGAGTTGTTCTACCTCGCTGAATAATCTGTATGACCATCGGGGGACTTTTTTATTTATTCCAATCGATTTTTTTCGAGTTGTTTTTTCCATGGGAGGAATTATGGCTGTATCGCATATTGTTTGAATGATGGGATCAATTATGACTCTTTCGATTAAAAATTTCAAAACTTTTTCTGGATCTTCTGAATCAATTCGTCTTTGTTCCGGAAATAAAGAAATTCTTTTCCAATTTGATGTTGATTCTTTAGCAAATTCATCGATTAAAAGACTCAATTCTCTTGCTAATGCTTTTTGATCCAATGTATATATTTTCTGTCCCAATTTCTCTTCCAATTTCTCTTCCAATTTCTGGTCCAATTTCTGGACCAATTTCTCTTCCAATGTAGCTATTTTCCCTTCCAATTTCTGGTACAATTCTTCAAAATTATGAACATTAAGTTCCTTACCCTTAAAAAGAAGGATACTATGAACTTTATTGAGTTTATTTAAAAAATTTGTCTCTATCGAATTTTTGACTGCAGTTTCATTTAGGATTGAAGGTAAATAAAATTTTTTAATTATTCCACGATAGGATCCGTTTAAGAGAGGATCATATATTTTAGGCAAGTATTCTTCTTTAGTTTTATGATTGCATAATCGAGTCTTTTTTTCGAGTACATCCAGATAAGGAGATCCTCTGTCTAGGGCTTCAATTCTATCTCTAAACTCGTTCCTTAGGCTCCTCCATTTTTTTTCATTGGTATAAATCCAACAATAATAATTATGCAGTTCATCATAGAAGAATTTATCCAGTTCATCACAGACGAATTTTTTTGTTGTAAAAAAAGAAAAATACATTTTTTGTCGTAGCATTTCAAAAAAAGCTGATAAACTGGATGGATATGTAAAAGAAATTCTTCGTTTTCCATCACTTTGACATGTATAAAAAAAATATTGTGACATTTCATTTCTTACAGCATGTTCGAATCGATAATTTTTTATATATCGCAATGGGCGATTCCATCGTTTATAGTCGAAAAGAAGACTCACAGGGGGTTTTTCAAACCAGAAGAGGTCTTTATCTTCTTCTTTTAAGTGAAAGTGGAATTCATCCTTTGTTTTGTCCTTTCCATTCACTCGGATCCTTTCCGTTTCATCGATTTTGTCCGGATCCTCCCTTTCTTCCGAAAAAAGGGAAGGAGAAGGATCTTCTTCGGTGAATCCCTCTTGTTCCTGTTTAGTCCCCTTCGTTTCGAAAGTTGTTTCTATTTCTACATCTCTTTCTGTCATTTGTGAGGTTTCTTGCAGTTTCCTACTCAAAATGGGTGACGGCATTCTGCCTAAAGAGTAGACACAGCTAATAAATAAGAGAATACTAAAGAT